CCTTAATGAATTGAATTTTTTTTAATTAGAACGAAGTTCCTTAAAAACCTCCGCCTTCTTTAAAATATCATGAACAGTTCCTGTAGGTTGAGCGCCTTTTTCAAGGAAGTATAGAATAGCAGGAACATTTAAATAAGTTTGATTCTTTATCGGATCATAAAAACCCACTTTCCGAAGATCTCTTCCCTCTCTTCGGGATCGAACATCAATTGCAACGATTCGATAGACGGCTCATTGGGATAGATGTAGATGAACAATACCCCCCCCTAGAAACGTATAGGAAGTTTTCTCCTCGTACGGCTCAAGAAAAAATGATTCGAAGTGATTTCGATGTATCGAATTATAATATAGAATTCTAATGGCAAATGGATCCATAAAATCATCAAATCAATTAGGCTATGATTTAAGCCCTTTTTTCTTCTTCTCTTCCTTACTGAAAAAGAAAAAAATCATTTGTACTCATAACTCAAGTTGGATAACTCCCCAATAGCTCAAAGAAAAATCTTTAGGCATTTATTTCATTTATTGAGTGGTCTCTAACCCCCTTTTTTGTTTGTCTCATTTAAAAACAATTTAAATTCTTCATTCTGATCCAGTTATTGAGACAACTCAAACGGCGTTTCCTTGTTCTGGGGATCCTTTATCTTTGTTTTGAATCATTAGGTTTAGACATTACTTCGGCGATCCTTAATCCTTTCAAAACGGCAGCAACATACCCTTTTTGTGATTTCTTTCTATCAAAGAATCATATGAACGGTGGATTCCCGCGCGATACACCTTGGATCGAAAGAGTTTTATCAATTCCAACAATTTTCTTTTTCCTTTTTGGGCGGAAACTTGCTCGAATTGGATTCTTTCGATTTCTATTTCTATATCGAAGATATACTTACGAAGTTGTTCCAATTTATTGATTAGCATTAACCCTAGATCCCTGCCCCCGAGAAATGAATCAATACTTTCTGCTCGAGCTCCACCATGTACTATTTACATTACAACCCAACAAAAAGGAGGGGTTCTAGTGGAACAGAACAAATGATGTCGAGCCAGGAGCACCTTCATTCCTATATAAAATGATGGATGTAAGAATCCACAACGGATCGTGTCTTTCAAGTCGCACGTTGCTTTCTACCACATCGTTTCAAACGAAGTTTTACCATAACATTCCTCTAAATTGGAACCGGTATGGAAATGATTCAATATTCAATTATGGAATCATGAATAGTCATTGGTTCAGTCGGTCCATAGTAATCTAGATTTTTCTCTTCTATATAGATGGGTAGATATTTTTTTGAAGGAATCTCAACAAAAATGCAACTTAACTCCATATTTGATTGTATGAATACAACATTTTTTTATAAAAAAAAAACATAAATAAGACGAAAAAATAAGTTTTTTTTAATTTGCATCTTCAAGTGACTCAATAGGATAGATTTATCAATCTTACGCTTCTTCAAGTACCAAAGATTCAACTCCTCCGGAATCATTAAAAATGGTTTAAAAATAGTTATAATTGAAAAAGTTTCCCACTTTGACACATTATTTGAATCCAATTTTACAGTAAGGGCTGCATTTGATCACCACAAGATAGATAAATTTCTGTTTCATTTCGAATTGAATCATCAATGATTTCAAGCGCGGATAGATAGATCAAACAAAAAATCCAATTTCTTTTTTTTGAGATGGATAAAAAAGACTTATGTAAGGGAAGATTTAAGTCCTTATTCTTTCATCTGAGTGATAAAATCAGAATCGAACGAATAGGGGGTTTCATATCTATCAGATAGACTGAACAATTGTCACTAATTTTTTCATAAAAATCGAAAGGCCGTTGTCACTGAAATAGAACGATAACAATACATATAAGCTAAACATTTCCTCATTTTATATGCATTTTTATATTTTGTTTGACTTGAAGTGTAGTAGTAGTAATCTTTCTGTAATCTTGCCATAAAATAAAGTGAATAAAATGGCTGAATCGGCCCGGTCTGAATATCTATTTACAATTATTCATTATAGCCAAAAAAGAAATACCTAAAAACTGGGTTCAAAGAAAATCCCCCAGTTACATATGTAACTTGATTGTTTGTTAATGAGATTCGGGCAAACACAGATATTGAAATTCATATCTTCCGTTACTAATTAACTCCTATCTACTCCCCCAATTCTAGGAGGATGATGAGTCATAAATAAAAAAAGCAGCTGATAAAATAGGATGCTAACTATCTTGTATAGGTCCAAAACCAAACAAGTCCGGATTAAGTCCTTGCTCCTATTTTTTATTCTATCCTAACCCAGTCTTAAGAAACTTAATCCCATTGATTGAATTCAATTAGTACCAAGAACTCCCTCTTGTTTAGAATTCAAGAGATCCTTAGAATTCGGAGATTTACAGAGAATTAATAACCGGGGCCCTCTCATTGAAAGGATAGAGAATAAGAGATAGGGAATATAGGAGCTTTTCTTTCGCATTTCAATTCAAAATGCATCATTGAAAATTCAATTCGATACGGGCGTAAGGTTTTTCGAAGTAACCAGCTTCCTTCAATATGAAGGGACTGAGCATATGATGAAAAGACCGCCCAACTTTTTTGAATTCAAACTCTTGTGATCTATATTCCCATTTTACCCGGATTACAGATAGATTCAGTTATATTTGCGTGTCATTTAAACTCGATTCCAGTTTGTGAAAAAAAAAGATATGATTCAGAGAAGAATCATTAAAAATAAGAAACAAGAATCACATTCGACCCAATATTAGATCTTTAAACAGAAAGTTTTTCAAAAACACAATCTTTATTCTAATAGAATGGATATGCTCTGGGACGGAAGGATTCGAACCTCCGAATAGCGGGACCAAAACCCGTTGCCTTACCACTTGGCCACGCCCCATTTCGATTTATATTCGACACTAATAAAGACTAATATTGGTATTGATTGTTCGTCAATTCCAGCCCAAATATCTCTAAAATAAATTAGATTGTTGCTAGGATTTTAACACGTGTAGATATAGAATTAAACTGAATTTATTGATCATTACATATAATTCAATTAAGATATTGTATGAAAGTATGATTTCTTCTATTCTCCTTTGAGAAATGGAGGATTTTTGATTGGGTGAGTTCAAAGAAAAAGAAAGATTTTTTGGTCTACCTTATTTTACTTTATTTTTCTTTATATCAATAACTCAAGCAAAATGCAATTATCTCCAAGAACAAAATGTCTGTTATGCTTAATATCTTTAGTTTGATCTGTATCTGTCTTAATTCTGCCCTTTATTCGAGTAGTTTTTTCATCGCCAAATTGCCCGAGTCCTATGCTTTTTTGAATCCAATCGTGAATGTTATGCCAGTCATACCTGTGCTCTTCTTTCTCTTAGCCTTTGTTTGGCAAGCTGCTGTAAGTTTTCGATGAGATCTTTTTTAATACTATCCTAGAAAATTCATGATTTATTCGAGGAAAAAATTCTAACAATTGATAAGATCAGATAAGTCTTACAATATGAACCCTCGATTCAAACATTGAAATTCTTGGAAAGCTGCGATAAATCTGGATCATCCCATTTCCCCATTATGACCTTTTTCCAGCGAAAGGCCCTAATAGGCTTAAGGTTCCCCACAATATCGAATTGTAGGTATGAAAGAAAATTTTTGTAATAAAAGACTCTTATTACAAATGACTTTGAATTTCTGAATATTCTTTTCTATTTGTAGAAAGTACTTCATTTCTTGGGGTCAAAATAGGATATGTGGTATAAAAATGGAGGATCTATTCTCTTTTTTTCCAAAAAATGATTTGGAGATTGTGTAATGCTTACTCTTAAACTCTTTGTTTACACAGTAGTGATATTCTTTGTTTCTCTTTTCATCTTTGGATTCCTATCTAATGATCCGGGACGTAATCCTGGACGTGAAGAATAAAAGAAAAAGGCTTTTCGTTTTCCTTACTTGATTTTTCAAATTTATTAGGATTTTATCTATTCCACGTTTAACCAAGGGTTGGGGAAATTTGAAAGATAAAGCAAATATCAAGTCATCAACGGAAAGAGAGGGATTCGAACCCTCGGTACGAATAACTCGTACAACGGATTAGCAATCCGACGCTTTAGTCCACTCAGCCATCTCTCCCAATTGAAAAAAAAAAAGATAATTAATTACTATGTTACATTACACATAATGTATAAAGTAAGGTACATTACACATAAAGTAGTAAAAGTCTTTCTTTCTCTCTCTCTTTTCTCTCCCCTTATCTTTAGTATATAGATATATACAACTTTTATTAGTAATTCCATTTAGATAAAGTAAGGACTGGAAAAATCCAATATAAATCAAAATAAAGAAGACCTCCTTACTTTGATTTTGTCCGAAAGAGTTTATTCCCATGGCCTGGCCTGGTCAGTACCTAGCCGGGCCCTTTTTCCATTTTTATATTATAGAAAATAGAAAATCAAAGTGCTATTTCTTATTATACTTTCTTCCTTTTTTATTTACTTTCTTTTTTACTTCACTGAAATAAAGAAAAAGGGGAAATTGTGGATTCTTACACAATGCATTTTTATGTTAGGATTTCCGCGGTTTTGCCAGCCGTATCTATCAAAAAAACTCCGTTGGCAAAAGAAAAGAAAAAACTTGTGTTATTTTGTTATTTAAATGAACCCTCTTTTCCTAATCTTCCCCCACGAAAAACGGCAACACTCTCATTTTCATGATTCTTTTATGATCCTATCTTTCTTAATTACGTTCAATTCCCTTGTTCGACAAAAATTCCATTTGTATACAATAATCGGATTGTAGCGGGTATAGTTTAGTGGTAAAAGTGTGATTCGTTCTATTAACCCCCTTAATAGTTAAGGGGTCCTTTGGTTTGATTCCTATTCCGATCAAAAACTTTATTTCTTAAAAGGATTTAATCCTTTACCTCTCAATAAAAGATTCGAGGAAAAATCTAAATTCTCGTAATTTGTATTCAAGGATCCATTAAAAATGGAAAAATTGGATTATGAA